ATCCTATATCCTTTTCATTTAAAACCTTGGCACAGATCGAAACTACGACTCTCTGATAGAGATCGAAAGCAACAAGATGATTTTGATTCTTGTTTTTTAACAGTTTTAGGAAAGGAAACAGAATATCCGTTTGGTCCTCCTCGAAAAACACCTTCCTTTTTTGAACCCATTTTTAAAGATATAGACTATAAAGTCGAAATAAGAAAATTGAATTTTAGAGTTCGAAGAGTTTTAAAAAAAATAAAAAAAAAACAATCAAAAGCAGTTTTATTTGTAAAACAAAAAATAAAAGAACTTTTAAAAGAAAATAAAATTCCATTATTTATACCGACAGAAATATATGAATCAAGTGAAACTCAAACAGAAAAGGATTCTATAATCAGCACTCAGATAATTCATGAATCACTTACTCAAAATCGATCTACAGGTTGGACAAATTATTCACAGGCCGAAGAAGAAATGAAACATAGAATTGATAGAAGAAATACAATCAGAAATCAAATAGAAATAATAAAAAAAAAAAAAAAAGTAACGCCGGGAATAAAAAAAAATAATAATGGAGAATCACCCCCAAAAATTTGGAAAATATTAAAAAGAAAAAATATTGAATTAATAGTTAAATTTTTCATTGAAAAAATATACATAGATATCTTTCTATGTATCATTAATATACGCAGAATCACTCTACAAATTTGTATGGAATCAACCAAAAAAATTCTTGATAAATACATTGACAATAATGAAATAAATCAAGATCAAGAAAGGATTAATAAAACAAAAAAAAATCAAATTGACTTCATTTCGCCTATGACTATAAAAAAGGCTTTTGATAATCTTAGAAATAGTAAGCGGAAGTCACATATTTTTTTTAATTTATCTTACTTGTCACAAAAATATGTATTTTTAAAATTATCACAAACCCAAGTTATTAACTTCAATAAGTTAAGATCTCTTCTTCAATATAATGGACCTTCTTTTTTTCTTAAGAATGAAATAAAAGATCTTTTTGGAAGACAAGGAATATTTGATTCCGAAGTAAGACATAAGGAACTTCCAAATAATGGAATGAATCCATGGAAAAACTGGTTAAGAGGTCATTATCAATACGATTTATCGCAGATTACATGGTCTAGATTAATCCCACAAAAATGGAGAAATGGACTAAATCAATGCCATACGTCTCAAAATAAGGATTTAAATAAATGGTATTCCTATGAAAAAGACCAATTATTTGATTCAAAAAAAAAACAAAATTCGAAAGTATATTTATTACCAAATAAAGAGGAAAATTTTCAAAAAAACTATAGATATGATCTTTTATCATATAAATATATTCATTCTGAAACTAAGAAGAAGGCCTCTATTTATAGATCATCATTAGAAACAAATAAGAATCAAGAAAATTCCAACAGAAATAACGAAAAAATTTTTAGCATACTCAATCCTATCAAGAATTATCTAGGAAAAAGTGATATTATATATACGGAAAAAAATACAGATAGAAAATATTTGGGTTGGAAATTTAGTACAAATATTGAGGTTGAACCTAAAAAGGACCAAATCAGGGATAAACTTAATAATAAAGGTAATGGTCTTTTTTATCTTCCAATTGATTCAAATTCTGAAATTAATTACAATAAGGTCTTTTTTGATTGGATGGGAATGTCTTTTGATTGGATGGGAATGAATGAAAAATTCTTAATCTTAAATCGCCTCATGTCGAATCCGAAAGTTTTTTTCTTTCCAGAGTTTGTGATACTTTATCATAAATATAAAGAGAAACCTTGGTTTATCCCAAGGAACTTACTTCTTTTTAATTTGAATATAAATCCAAATTTTATTGAAAATAAAAATATCGAGGGAAAACAAGAGGAGGATGAGGTTTTTTTAAATTTTAGTCCATCAAATTCAAAACAATATTTTGAATTAAAGAATCAAAACAATATTGAAGAATATTTTTTAGAATCCATTGAAAAACTAAAAATATTCCTTAAAGGAGATTTTCCTTTGCAATTAAGATGGACTGGACGTTTGAATCAATTGAATCAAAAAATGCTGAATAATATCCAGATATATGGTCTGCTGGTTAGCCTCATAAATGTAAGAAAAATTACTATATCCTATATTCAAAGGAAAGAAATGAATCTGGATATAATGAGGAGGCGTTTAAATCTTACACAATTAACGAAAAAGGGAATATTAATTATGGAACCTGCCCGTCTATCTGTAAAAAATGACGGACAGTTTTTTATGTATCAAATCATAGGTATTTCCTTGGTTCATAAAAGTAAGCACCAAAGTAATCAAAGATACCGAAACCCCAAAAATGTTGCTAAGAATACTTTTGATGAATCCATTTCAAGACATAAAATAAAAACTCTAAATAGAGACAAAAATAATTTTGATTTGCTTGTTCCTGAAAAAATTTTATCGTCTAGACGTCGTAGAGAATTGAGAATTCTAATTTCTTTCAATTTAAATTTAAAGAATCAGAATGGTGTGCATAGAAATAATTTATTTTGCAAGGAAAACAAGATAAAAAACTGGAGTCAATTTTTGGAGGAAAGTAAAAATTTTGACAGAAAAAAAAATGAATTAAATAAATTAAAGTTCTTTTTTTGGCCTAATTATCGATTAGAAGATTTAGCTTGTATGAATCGCTATTGGTTTGATACCAATAATGGGAGCCGCTTGAGTATGTTAAGGATATATATGTATCCCTGATTCAAAATTTTGAGTTTCCTATATATTCTATTGTTCTATGAATTTTTCATTTTTTCTTCTGTCCGTGACCGTGTTATATGCAAGCAACCCGATGCGCATATGCGCTGTCTTACATCCCAGTCTAGGATACCTGAATATTAAGGAAATGGGGTATCAATTAAATTAATCAATCGAATCTTCGGACTGAACTATTTGGTATCGTTTTTTTGTATCACTATACAAATGAACTCAAAAATTGGATTGATTAATTTAATTGATAAAACTAGGAATGTATAAAGAAATTATGATTATTGTATATACTACATTAAAATTTCTGACATTATTATTACTGATCAATAAAAAAAATATCTGTAAAAAGGGGAGTGTGAAATTATTTTATGGTAAAAAATTCATTTATTTCAATTATTTTGCAAGAACAAGAAGAAAACAAAGAAAACAGCGGATCTGTTGAATTTCAAGTAGTAAGTTTCACCAACAAGATACGGAGGCTTACTTCACATTTGGAATTGCACAAAAAAGACTATTTATCTCAAAGAGGTCTACGGAAAATTCTCGGAAAACGTCAACGGCTGCTGGCTTATTTGTCAAAAAAAAATAGAGCACGTTATAAAGAATTAATAGGGCAGTTGGATATTCGAGAGAGAAAAACTCGTTAATTTGAAGAGTTAGTTTGAATTATTGGCTTAAAGTTTGGTGAACTTCTTTTCGCTTTCAGCAATTCATGGAAGAATGAATCAGGAAAAACCTATGACTGTACCAGCTACAAGAAAAGACCTCATGATAGTCAATATGGGACCTCACCACCCATCAATGCATGGTGTTCTTCGACTAATTGTTACTTTAGATGGTGAAGATGTTATTGACTGTGAACCAATATTGGGTTATTTACACAGAGGTATGGAAAAAATTGCAGAAAATCGAACAATTATACAATATTTGCCTTATGTAACACGTTGGGATTATTTAGCTACTATGTTCACAGAAGCAATAACTGTAAATGCGCCAGAGCAATTAAGCAATATTCAAGTTCCTAAAAGGGCCAGTTATATCAGAGTCATTATGTTGGAGTTAAGTCGTATAGCTTCGCATTTGTTATGGCTTGGCCCTTTTATGGCAGATATTGGGGCACAGACTCCTTTCTTCTATATTTTTCGAGAAAGAGAATTGATATATGACCTATTCGAAGCTGCCACCGGTATGCGAATGATGCACAATTTTTTTCGTATTGGCGGAGTCGCTGCTGATTTACCTTATGGCTGGATAGATAAATGTTTGGATTTTTGCGATTATTTTTTAACAGGAATTGCTGAATATCAAAAGCTTATTACAAGGAATCCCATTTTTTTAGAACGAGTTGAAGGAGTAGGCATTATTGGTGGAGAGGAAGCAATAAATTGGGGTTTGTCGGGACCAATGCTACGAGCTTCCGGAATACAATGGGATCTTCGTAAAGTTGATCATTATGAGTGTTACGACGAATTTGATTGGGAAGTGCAATGGCAAAAAGAAGGGGATTCATTAGCTCGTTATTTAGTACGAATCAGTGAAATGACAGAATCCATAAAAATTATTCAACAGGCCCTAGAAGGAATTCCGGGAGGTCCCTATGAAAATTTAGAAATCCGCCGCTTTGATAGAGTAAAAGATACTGTATGGAATGAGTTTGATTATCGATTCATTAGTAAAAAACCTTCTCCAACTTTTGAATTGTCGAAGCAAGAACTTTATGCAAGAGTCGAAGCACCAAAGGGAGAATTGGGAATTTTTCTGATAGGAGATAAGGGTGTTTTTCCTTGGCGATATAAAATTCGCCCACCGGGGTTTATTAATTTGCAAATTCTTCCTCAGTTAGTTAAAAGAATGAAATTGGCTGATATTATGACAATACTAGGTAGTATAGATATCATTATGGGAGAAGTTGATCGTTAAAATGATAATTGAGACAACAGAAGTACAAGCTATCAATTCTTTTTCTAGATTGGAATCCTTAAAAGAGGTCTATGGGATCATATGGATGCTTATCCCTATTTTTACTCCTGTATTAGGAATCACAATAGGTGTATTAGTAATTGTTTGGTTAGAAAGAGAAATATCTGCAGGTATACAACAACGTATTGGTCCTGAATACGCAGGACCTTTGGGAATTCTTCAAGCTCTAGCAGATGGTACCAAATTACTTTTCAAAGAGAATCTTCTTCCATCTAGAGGAGATACTCGTTTATTCAGTATTGGACCATCTATAGCAGTCATATCAATTTTATTAAGTTATTTAGTAA